TCCGCTCAAAAGATCCACTTGCCATATAACTATTGTATTGAAAAATAAATCCTTAGATTTAGATGAAGAATATAGCTTTATATGAAGAATATATCATATGATAAATAATATATCATATGGTTAAAAAAAACCTATTTAGATATATAAAATATCAAAAAATACGTAGTAAGGGAGTATGGGACAAAAAATAAATCCACTCGGTTTCAGACTTGGTACAACCCAAGGTCATCATTCCCTTTGGTTTGCACAACCAAAAAATTATTCTGAGGGTCTACAAGAAGATCAAAAAATAAGGGATTGTATCAAGAATTATGTACAAAAAAATATGAGAGTATCCTCTGGTGTCGAGGGAATTGCGCGAATCGAAATTCAAAAAAGAATCGATCTGATTCAAGTCATAATTTATATGGGATTCCCAAAGTTATTAATAGAAGGTAAATCACGAAGAATCGAAGACTTACAGATGAATGTACAAAAAGAATTAAATTATGTGAATCGAAAACTCAACATTGCTATTACAAGAATAGCAAAACCTTATGGACACCCTAATATTCTTGCAGAATTTATAGCGGGACAATTAAAAAATCGAGTTTCCTTTCGCAAGGCAATGAAAAAAGCTATTGAATTAACTGAACAGGCAGATACAAAAGGAATTCAAATACAAATTGCAGGACGTATCGACGGAAAAGAAATTGCCCGTGTCGAATGGATCAGAGAAGGGAGGGTTCCCCTACAAACCATTCGAGCTAAAATTGATTATTGTTCCTATACAGTTCGAACTATATATGGGATATTAGGTATCAAAATTTGGATATTTATAGACGAATAATAATCAGAAACCTTTACTCTACTCACCCTTAGGTTCTATCCCTGGATAGAACACAAAACGACAACCTCTTTCATTTTATTTTTTTTTATCTTCAATCAAAAAAATGAGCAATTCCATAGGGTTGAATAAAAATTTAATTGACCATTTTATTTTGATATAAATATAATTGCTATGCTTAGTGTGTGACTCGTTGATTTTTTTATTCTAAAAATAGACCGGCCCATAGTATGAACTAATAACTAGAAAAGTAATAACCAACTCATTGCTTCGCATTATCCGGATCCAAAAAACCAGTCAAGATATGCTGGTCATATCATTGTAGCAACTAAAATGTGTTTTGTTTTTGCATAAAAAACCAATCTAATTATGAGTTGTGAAGCGAATAAAAAAAAAGAGGGTGTGTGGATAACTGGAAAGGTGAGAGAAAGAGAGAAAAAATGTTAATGATAGATAATTCCAATATAAAATATAATATGTTATGTAAGGTCGATAAGTCATCTTATAAAAGACAATGTAATAAAGCATCAATACTCTCATCCAGATGAATCTGTTCATAGAGCAAAAAATAAAGAGCCTCGAGTCAATAAAGACTGAGAAGATTGACTCAAGCAAATTTAATGAGAGACTCCATTGTTGAATTTCAGACCTAAGCATTACTCGAGAAGCGATGGGAACGATGGAACCTGTGAATAAAGAAGATTCTATTGAAAACGAATCGTAATGATTCATCGGATGGGATGGCGGAACGAACCGGAGAACAATTTCATTTATTCTGAGCGATCATGGGCTAACCCTACAAATGAACGAGATAGTAAATAAAGAGTCAATATTCGCCCGCGAAAGCTTTATTTTATTTGATTGCGCCATTTTTGCGGGGGTGATCAAATATGATAAAAAAAAAGATTCGTTATAACGTTATAAAAAAGGACATTATCTATAAATTTATGTTTATTTATATATCCAAACAAAATCAATAAATTTTGAATATATTAGATGCAATATCAAATATAATTAAATATTGTTCAATCCTTTTATTCGCGAGGAGCTGGATGAGAAGAAACTCTCATGTCCAGTTCTGCAGTAGAGATGGAATTGCGAAACAACCATCAACTATAACCCCAAAAGAACCAGATTCCGTAAACAACATAGAGGAAGAATGAAGGGAATATCTTATCGGGGTAATAATATTTGTTTCGGTAAATATGCTCTTCAGGCACTTGAACCTGCTTGGATCACATCTAGACAAATAGAAGCAGGGCGACGAGCAATGACACGAAATGCACGCCGTGGGGGGAAAATATGGGTACGTATATTTCCAGACAAACCCGTTACAGTAAGACCTGCGGAAACACGTATGGGGTCGGGTAAAGGATCTCCCGAATATTGGGTAGCTGTCATTAAACCAGGTAGAATACTTTATGAAATAGGTGGAGTAGCAGAAAATATAGCCAGAAAGGCTATTACAATAGCGGCATCCAAAATGCCTATACGAACTCAATTCATTATTTCATGATAGAAATATATAACCATAGAAAAGAGGTCTTGGAATCAAAAAGCAATTGCGGGTTTCCCCCTCTTTTTGTTTTGAAAAAATAATATTTCTTTTTTTCTTCGCCCCTTTATTGTTTTGCATTGAAAGAACAGATTAAAAAATGATATGATTCAACCCCAGACTTATTTAAATGTAGCGGACAACAGCGGGGCTCGAGAATTGATGTGTATTAGAATCATAGGAGCTAGTAATCGACGATACGCTCATATTGGTGATGTTATTGTTGCTGTGATCAAAGAAGCAGTACCTAATATGCCTCTAAAAAGATCAGAAGTGATCAGAGCTGTAATTGTACGTACTTGTAAAGAACTCAAACGTGACAATGGTATGATAATCCGATATGATGACAATGCTGCAGTTGTCATTGATCAAGAAGGAAATCCAAAAGGAACTCGAGTTTTTGGTGCGATCGCCCGGGAATTGAGACAGTTAAATTTTACTAAAATAGTTTCATTAGCCCCTGAAGTATTATAAGATAAGACCATGATATGATATAGAGTTATAGTAAATAGAGTATTTGAATGAATGAATGAAATCGATTAATTAATAGATTGTGTCTCACGTATATACCTTTACTAATTCATAACAAAAAACGATCATGTTTATTATATCCAAATTTTGAGGCACCAATAATTTTAGTTCATTATGGGTAGAGACACTATTGCTGACATAATAACCTCCATACGAAATGCTGACATGCATAGAAAAGGGACGGTTCGAATAACATCTACTAACATCACGGAAAACGTCGTTAAAATACTTTTACGAGAAGGCTTTATCGAAAACATCAGAAAACATCGGGAAAACAACAAGGATTTTTTGGTTTTAACCCTACGACATAGAAGGAATAGGAAAGGGCCATATAAAACGACTTTAAATTTAAAACGGATCAGTCGACCTGGTCTACGAATCTATTCTAATTATCAAAGAATTCCTAAAATTTTGGGTGGAATGGGGATTGTAATTCTTTCTACTTCTCGGGGTATAATGACAGACCGAGAGGCTCGACTAGAAGGAATCGGCGGAGAAATTTTGTGTTATATATGGTAATCCTTCTAATATCCGAATTAGATACAAAATTTCCGATTTGTGAAAAAAAAAAAAAGAGACAGAACAGGTTATCTAATATCACTCCTCCTCCATTAGTTGATACTTTAAGGGGGTTTTACCTGGAATGGAAGAACAAAAATGGGTTCATGAAGGTTTAATTACTGAACCACTTCCAAATGATATGTTCCGGGTTCGGTTAGATAACGAAGATCTGATTCTAGGTTATGTTTCAGGAAGGATCCGCCGTAGTTTTAGACGGATACTACCAGGAGATAGAGTCAAAATTGAAGTAAGTCGGTATGATTCAACCCGAGGGCGTATAATTTATAGACTCCGCAACAAGGATTCGAACGATTAGGTGGTTTTTTAAACTTCAACATTACTTTTATGGGGATACAATTAAAAATGAAAAATTTCAAGAAACTTATTTTCTTCAAAGAAGTGGATTCGGAATTAAGATAAGGAATTATAAATATGAAAATAAGGGCCTCCGTTCGTAAAATTTGTGAAAAATGTCGATTGATCCGTAGGCGGGGACGAATTATAGTAATCTGTTCCAACCCAAGACATAAACAAAGACAAGGATAATCTTTCTAAAAGAAACTCTATTAAAGGACCCGATGGACAAATAAAAAGAAAGGATCTGTTTTAACATGAAATGGATATATCCATATATCTCTGACTCATAAATATGAGATGATCAAATATGGCAAAACCTATACCAAGAATTGGTTCACGTAGGACTGGACGTATTGGTTCACGTAAGAGTGCACGTAGACTCCCAAAGGGAGTTATTCATGTTCAAGCAAGTTTCAACAATACCATTGTGACTGTTACAGATGTACGGGGTCGGGTGGTTTCTTGGTCCTCCGCCGGTACTTGTGGATTCAGGGGTACAAGAAGAGGGACACCATTTGCTGCTCAAACAGCAGCAGGAAACGCTATTCGTACAGTAGTCGATCAAGGTATGCAACGAGCAGAAGTAATGATAAAAGGTCCTGGTCTCGGAAGAGATGCAGCATTACGGGCTATTCGCAGAAGTGGTATACTATTAAGTTTCGTACGGGACGTAACCCCTATGCCACATAATGGATGTAGACCTCCTAAAAAAAGACGTGTGTAAAAATAAACATTGAAGAGATTTCAAGAGAAATAAATGATTCAATGATCTGATCAAATAATATTACTATGGTTCGAGAGAAAGTAACAGTATCTACTCGGACACTAGAGTGGAAGTGTGTTGAATCAAGAGCAGATAGTAAGCGTCTTTATTATGGACGCTTTATTTTGTCTCCACTTATGAAAGGTCAAGCCGATACGATAGGCATTGCGATGCGAAGAGCTTTGCTTGGAGAAATAGAAGCAACATGTATCACACGTGCAAAATCTGAGAAAATACCACATGAATATTCTACCATAGTAGGTATTCAAGAATCCGTACATGAAATTTTAATGAATTTGAAGAAAGTTGTATTGAGAAGTCATCTGTATGGAACTCGCAATGCATCTATTTGTGTCAGTGGTCCTGGATATATAACTGCTCAAGACATCATCTCACCAGCTTCCGTG